CGATGTATTAGAAATGATACCTTGGGACGGATGTAAAGCTAAACAAATTGCTTCTGCTCCAAGAACAGAGGACTGTGTCGGTTGTAAGAGATGTGAATCCGCCTGTCCAACGGATTTCTTAAGTGTTCGAGTTTATTTATGGCATGAAACAACTCGAAGTATGGGTCTAGCTTATTGATATGTTCCATAAAATGGAATCCATTTGACTTTTTTTATCGACAAAACCCGTGCTCGAAATAAAAAAGATTTTTCTTTTTTTGAGCACGGGTTTTTCTGTCCCAAGTGTATCTTGTCTTTACCACGAATTATTTTCCTTGGTTAACAATAATTGTCGTTTTGCCAATATCTGCAGGTTCCTTAATTTTCTTTCTTCCCCATAGAGGAAATAGGACAATTCAGTGGTATACTATATGCATATGTATTTTGGAACTCCTTTTAACGACCTATACATTCTGTTATCATTTTCAACCGGGTGATCCATTAATACAACTAGTAGAGGATTATAAATGGATCAATTTTTTTGATTTCCATTGGAGATTAGGAATAGACGGACTTTCTATAGGACCCATTCTACTGACGGGATTCATTACCACTCTAGCCACTTTAGTGGCTCGGCCAGTTACTCGAGATTCACGATTATTCCATTTCCTGATGTTAGCAATGTACAGCGGTCAAATAGGATCATTTTCTTCTCAGAACCTTTTACTTTTTTTTATCATGTGGGAATTAGAATTAATTCCTGTTTATATCCTTCTATCCACGTGGGGAGGAAAGAAACGTCTTTACTCAGCTACAAAATTTATTTTGTACACGGCGGGGGGTTCCGTTTTTCTCTTAATGTCAGTTTTGGGTATCCATTTATATGGTTCTAATGAACCAACATTTCATTTTGAAATATTAGCCACCCGGTCGTATCCTGTGGCCTTGGAAATACTATTCTATATTGGATTTTTTATTGCTTTTGCTGTCAAATTGCCGATTATACCCCTACATACATGGTTACCAGATACCCATGGAGAAGCCCATTACAGTACTTGTATGCTTCTAGCCGGAATCTTATTAAAAATGGGAGCATATGGATTGATTCGAATCAATATGGAATTATTACCGCACGCTCATTCCATATTTTCGCCTTGGTTGATGACAGTAGGCGCAATACAAATAATCTATGCAGCTTCAACATCTCCTGGACAGCGGAATTTTAAAAAAAGACTAGCCTATTCCTCTGTATCTCATATGGGTTTTATAATTATAGGAATTGGTTCGATAACCGATATGGGACTCAACGGGGCCCTTTTACAAATAATCTCTCATGGATTTATTGGTGCTGCACTTTTTTTCTTGGCGGGAACGAGTTATGATAGAATACGTCTTGTTTATCTTGATGAAATGGGTGGAATAGGTATTCCAATGCCAAAAATATTCACAATGTTTAGTAGCTTTTCAATGGCTTCCCTTGCATTACCAGGTATGAGTGGTTTTGTTGCAGAATTGATAGTCTTTTTTGGAATAATTACCAGTCAAAAATGTCTTTTAATGACAAAAATACTAATTACTTTAGTAATGGCAATTGGAATGATATTAACTCCTATTTATTCATTATCTATGTTACGACAAATATTCTATGGATACAAACTATTTAATACCCCAAACTCTTATTTTTTTGATTCTGGACCACGAGAGCTATTTGTTTCGATCTCTATATTTTTACCTGTAATAGGTATTGGTATATACCCCGATTTCGTTCTTTCACTATCAGTTGACAAGGTCGAACTTATTCTATCCAATTATTTTTATAGATAGTTTTCATGAATAAAATAAAAAAATCTTATTCCTGTCCCTCGTTGTAGAAAAATGCAAAGAAAAAGAGCTTTTTCTTCTATTAAGTTTTAAGTTAAGTAAAAAAATGATTTTGAACCCGATATCTTTGGTCGTTGTGAGAACCACGTGAATCAAGTATAAGTGATTCACATGGTTCTCGCTGGTTCACACAAAGTTTTTTTCTATGCGCCGCACCCTCTTGTATTCGTAAGAGTCCTTTTTGAATTCAATTAGACATTAATGTAAATGAACCATAACTATGTAATCCTATTCCTACTAGATTGACTCCAAAATAACATATCCAAATGATAAGAAAGCCTATAGATGGCACAATTGCGGAATTTACACCTTGCAAATTTTTATTTATTCGAGTATGTAAATAAATCGCAAATATGATCCAAGTAATAAATGCCCAAGTTTCTTTTGGATCCCAATTCCAATATGATCCCCATGCTTCATTAGCCCATACTGCTCCCGAAAGTATACCTATGGTTAAAAAGATAAATCCTAGACTAATAACACGATAACTCCAATAATCCAGTTGCTGAATCAATTGGGACTGGTAATAATTTTTAGCAGAAAAAGAAAAAAGAGAAGTATTTCGTAAAACATTTCTTTTTTTATTCATGTATTGGATTTCGCCAAAGAAAAACGGCTTATTTAATAAATTATGACTTTTTGAATAATTTTTTCTATTTTTTCGAAATGTAATGACTAGAAGTGCTACTGACAATAATGATCCACATAAAAGAGAAGCATAGCCTAATATCATCATACTTACGTGCATTATTAACCATTCGGATTGAAGAGCGGGTACTAATATTGTGGATTGATGTATTTCAGTTAAAAGACCTGAAGTAGTAAAGCCTTGGCTAAAAATAGCACTTGGCACAGTTATTGGCCTTAAATTTGTTTTATTTTTTTTGAAATAAGGAATTAGATGAATAATTGAGAAACTCCATGAAAGGAAGATTAATGATTCATATAAGTCACTTAGTGGAAAATGCCCTGAATAAATCCAACGAGTGACTAATAATCCTGTTATACAAGAAAAAACTGCTATCATGCCCTTTTCTGACGAATCATATAATCTTACAATTTCATCGACGAATAAGGTTATAAAATGAATTGTAATTACAATTGAAACGATCGAAAAGGAAATATGAGTTAATATATGCTCTAAAGTTAAAAATATCATAAAAAATCTTAAAAAAAGTCTCTTAATTTCAATTATCGAATGGAAATCGAGAATTGAGTTTATTCAAAAATCTATTTTTTTTAGATTTCGAAGATGGTATGCCGCCACTCGGACTCGAACCGAGATGCTCTAGCACTGCTTCCTAAGAGCAGCGTGTCTACCGATTTCACCATAGCGGCAATCTCGAATTCATAATAACCTATTATTAGGCAATCGTCGAGATTGAAGGAGTTAGTTGAATGCAATACTTTTTAGAAAAAGATTCCTTTTTATGAATAAGAATTCGTGCAAATAGGGATTTGAAGGTTCATTATTTTAGTTTATGGTGTCCGTTTTATTTAACTTAGGACTTTCATATATTTTATGGTCTCCTGAAATTGAACTCTTATAACTAGATAGTTCTACCCTCCATTTAGGGATAGAACTAAAGTTTTGGTTTTCTTTTTTAATGAACCTTTTCTCATTATATTTCGTAAATCTGAAACAAAAAATTTATCAACGAACACAAAATAGAACCCTATTTTGGATTTTTGATCACTCACAATTTACATATGTTTCGTACATAACATCCCTACAAAGGACTTTTATATGGGGAAAGATATTTAGGGGAGCCATATAGTAAATAGTAAAGTAATTCAGAATTCATAAAAAAAAAAGAAGTCAGATATAGAATTAAGGGTGCCCGTTTTTAATAAAAAAGGTTGATTCACTTTAACGAAAGATCGTGGGAACAAAACGAGTTCCATTTCATATTGATTAAAAATAGTTAATGGAAATCCTTCACGGTCATTTTTTTTTTTTTTTTTTGTTATATTAGAAATGAAATAAGACGATTTTTCGAGTAGTCAAGGTGATTGAGATTATTTCAACCTTTTATTACTTATTTATTTTGTTTGTCGCACAAAAAAACTTTTTGAATTCCCAGTAGAAAGAGATTTTCCTAACGAAAAAGCTTTTAACGCTGCCCAATATCCTTTTCTTTTCCAAATCCTTTTACGAATACGTTTTTTTGATATAGAAGTACGTTTTTTTGGAACTGCCATTTATAAAAATGGTTACTAATTGTTATAGTTTGGATGTGAAAGACATTTATTGTTTAAATCTGTTCGTTATCTATCTATGGATTTTCTAACGAATATTCGCTTCGTAAAAAAAATAGAATGAAAGATATGCGAAAATCATATGAAATAGTACTAGCAATACAAAGAAGAAGAATAATACGATATGTTATTATGTCATTTTTTTTCTATTACATAGAATATCCAAAAAAGAATAATTTGTATTGATTGGTACCTTGCGTTCTTTCTTATTCAAATCTAGTTGTTTGAACTTAATTTACTAAAATAAAGAATCTGAAAGACTCTCTATTTATATATCTGTATATTTTCCTCGTTCTTGAATTTACATCTAATAAAATAGACCAAAAAGTTAAAGAACCCTATTTTTAAAACTAAAATATTTTTTTTCTTAACCGTTCGGAAGAGTACATCTAATTGAAATTTGCGTTTTCTTTTTCGGTAACTTCATAAATATTTTAGTTAATAACTAACTATTACCTTTTTACAAATAACTTAGTCATATCATTTGACCAATTGTAACTTCTTTATTTGAAAATATTTAAGAGAGATAGAGAATAAATAAGAATGGAAAAGTATTAAATTCCATTATTTCATTTAATTAAGTTTAAGTTAGTGCATATTTTTAGTTTTTTATTGACCCCTCTCAAAAGAGGTAAGATCCGTTGAATCGGAAACAATTAAGAATAAAAACTTTGATTTTTATGGAACAGACATATCAATATGCGTGGATCATACCTTTAGTTCCACTACCAGTTCCTATGTTAATAGGAGTGGGGCTTCTTCTTTTTCCGACAGCAACAAAAAATTTTCGCCGTATGTGGGCTTTTTATAGTGTTTTATTGTTAAGTATAGCCATGGCTTTTTCTATCAATCTGTCTATTGAGCAAATAAATAACAGTTCT